GAGGTTTTTTAAAACCACCAGTGAGGTATACACGAAATACGTGCAGGATCATCATTAGGACCATCATACTTGCCGACCATCGATGAACTGATCGGATTAACCAACCAAAATTAGCTTCAGTCATTATATATTGAACAGAAGCAAAAGCCTCAGTAACAGTTGGACGGTAATAAAAAGTCATAGCAAATCCCGTAGCTACTTGTACTAAAAAACAAGTAAGGGTAATCCCTCCTAGACAATAAAATATGTTGACATGCGGAGGAACATATTTACTAGTTATATCATCTGCAATCGCCTGAATCTCAAGACGTTCTTCGAACCAATCATAAACTTTATTGAGATAGGGAAACCAAGGTTACTCCCCCTCCAAGAACTGTATATGAGAATTTCATCTCGTACAGCTCAAACAAAAAAAAGACCAAAATACTGATTGAAAGGGATATGGAATATAAAGTTTTCAATATCTCTCTCATTTATTTAAAGATATGAAAGAGTTAAAATGCGAAAGCTCCTCTTTTGTAGTTAACTGCCAAAAACTCAAGTCAGCTCATACATCTTTATGTTTTGTTGATCGTTACAGGCCTTTTGAATCTTCTATATTACCTATCTCTATTGTATTGTATTTTTTATTTGGTATTTGTATGGAATGGGAATGCAGATTTTGTCTTGTTTTATTTATTATTGATAGGAATTCTCTTGTTAAGACCCTACTTCACTAATCAATTGAAACCTCAGATTCATACGAGAACCACGATAATTCAATGAAACCTTCAAAGTCCAAAGTTCACTGAGTGAGAACCGTTGGATCATCCCTTATTCACTAAAAAAAAATAGCGATAATGACTAAAAACATAAAATACAAAGACGGGTCTGTCCTTTGATCCAAATAAGAGTTTAAAAGCAGAAAACTATTTTGAGTTATTAAAGTTTATAAGATAGAACGGAAAGAAGTCCGGCTACGAGGTCTGAGTATTAAGTATGAATCATAGTTCGAATACTTTGTGATACATTTGATCTAGTTCGTGCTCCAGATACTCGAATGAATATCTGACGAAGTAAAAACATCTTGATAAAGATGACAGACCCCATTCTCTGTACTATCCATAGGGTCAATTCTAACAAGTCACACACTCATATTCCGGAAATATACAATGCAGAAAAAAATTTCGCGTTCGAACTACCAAAGGAGAATAGGCTCCCATTTTAGACCTACATGCTTTACTTTTTTATATCGAACGAAAAGTTAGGACTGCAAGATTCTTTTCAATCTAATTCATTGAAATTCCATCCAGTAGAACAGAAGAATTATAAATCTCCAAAATAATAGATAGGAATACCGCAAATAGAGCCATTGCAACACCCATTAAAGGGGTCGTTCCCCATCCAGGAGCTACTTTACCATATTCAGAATTCAATGGTTTCAATAATTTCCCGACAGTAGTGCTTCTTGGACCAGATCTAGAACTATCCTCAACAGTTTGTGTAGCCATAAATCTTATTTTGTATTCATTACGATCTGTTGACTTTGTATACCATTCCGTTGTAAATAAACGATCTTAGGATAGATCCATTGTGGTCTTTCAATTCTATAATAATGGAAACAGCAACCCTAGTTGCCATCTTTATATCTGGGTTACTTGTAAGTTTTACTGGGTATGCTCTATATACTGCCTTTGGGCAACCCTCTCAACAACTAAGAGATCCATTCGAGGAACACGGGGACTAGTTGATGTAATCAGCCTCCAAATATTGGAGGCTGATTACATCAATGAGGATAAGGAAAAATTATTTCATTTTTTAGTTGAAATTTTCGGCGGTTCCCGAAAAAAAATAGCGAAAAAAATTATCCCTAAAGTCGATACTAAGAGAAATGTATAAACCAATGCTTCCATAAATTTGATCGTGGTTTACAATTATAGCTTTCATACCTATTTTGTTTAGTTAGGAGTATCCCTCCGGATAACGAAAAAAAAAGAATAAAAGAAACGGCAGCGATTTAACTAAAGATTCCTACAGTACCCTACCTATTAAATAAAATAGAATAAAAAAACAATGTTGCATCAGACTGCCTGTCTTTTTGTAGTTGGGTCTCCAAGTTTTTGGAATGCACCAAATTCCACTTGAGCATCCAAATCTGGATCAATACCAGCAAAAACATCTCTGAAGAGGGTTCTAGAACCATGCCAAATGTGTCCAAAAAAGAAAAGTAGAGCAAATGAAGCATGCCCAAAAGTAAACCAACCTCTTGGACTGCTACGAAAAACACCATCAGATTTCAAAGTAGCACGATCTAATTCAAAAATCTCACCCAGTTGAGCCCGTCTAGCATATTTTTTCACAGTTGCAGGATCACTATAACTCACTCCATTGAGTTCACCACCATAAAACTCAACAGTTACACCTACTTGTTCGACACTATATTTTGATTCTGCCCTTCTAAATGGGACGTCGGCTCTAACAATTCCGTCTCCGTCTACCAAAACAACCGGAAATGTTTCAA